TTTACACCAGTATCGATGCAGAATAGTATTGATTGATAAGGGAGAGACAGATTGATTGGTGGGATCGGTGTTATTACTCTATTTAGTATTTTAAGACATATACATATATATATGTGTCTGACTTTCTTTTGGACTCGACTGTTCTTGAACAATAAAATGGAGTAGAGTGCCCCTATTTTTACCAGGAGTACATACACAAATTGTATTCTTTTGTTGTTCAATACACAATGAACTTAACATACATAATTATCTCGACAGAACAGAGCACTTTTTTAAACGGCACCCCTTTTCTAGCTCCGACTTGTGTATCCTCAATTACTAATTGAAAAAAAAATCTATCTCATTCTCATTCAAATTGCATGCTGAATTTTTGATGTATGTGTTTCCACTCCAATCCAAGAAAGAGAAGAGGATTTTATTTTATATTAATAAAAGACCAAGCAACGACCCTCCTTTTTCGTAAATATGTTGGAATATTAGATCTTTTAACCCGCCCTTTTTCCATCTCACTTCTACTGTTTTGTTTGGGGCTACATGTGACTTATTGAATACCGGTCATATGATACCTCATCAGATAATTAATTGTATGTATAAATAAGTATAAGGAAGGAGAATTGTATACGGAAGAGGGTAGCTTATAAAAAAGAAATAATGGAAAAGGATGAAAAATTCAATGGGAGTCCATATTGGAATTAAATTAGGAATCCTATTTTTGATTTAGTATGGATAAAGGCTTTTCCTATGTTATACTATTCAATTCTCGACGATTAATCGATTTGATAGATCAGATATATTGTTATTCATAATATTGATCCGATTCAATATCATCAGGATACAATTCACCCTATTGAATTTACAGGAGTCAAATTTCTCATCTCTATGGGATTAGATCCCGAGTTATTGCAAAGCAAAAAAAAAAAAAAAAAAAAATGAGATTATGGAAGTCAATATTCTCGCATTTATTGCTACTGCACTGTTCATTCTAGTTCCTACCGCTTTTTTACTTATCATCTACGTAAAAACAGTCAGTCAAAATGATTAATTTGAATGAAACTTGAACTATTAGCTCTTGTCAATGATTGAAGAAATGAAATAAAGGGAATTAAACTCCAAGTCTTAAATTAAATGAAATGATTGGGCTGGAATCAAGAAGTGTCTGAGATCTGAGATAGTGTGCAGAAGAAACTATATAGTTCCTTCTACACATTATCTAGGATTGGATACAGATATAATAAATATAGGCTTTACTTTCTATAATATAGATCAATTTACAATATGGTAGTACCTCTAAAGTCCACTCCTTCCCCATACTACGAGCGAAAGAGAAAATGTAAAGACTACCATTAAAGCAGCCCAAGCGAGACTTACTATATCCATGTAAATTATGTCTCCTATCTCTATCAAGGAATGATTCCGCTATGATTATTGATCAATAATCATAGTGGAATCAATGGCGCAGAGTCAAAATAAAATTCTGATTTAAAGTGATTGATGAGCCAATTCAATCGTAACAAATTACATATTATTGGATTTCCGGTAGAATCGGGAAGCATTAAGCACAAATATGATACACACACCCTTTCTTTGGAAATATCAAAGGAAAGGAGTCCTTAGAATGGAAAAGATGTAGGACTAGTAAGACCTATTGTTTTGTTTGTTACTTTTTTATAAACAAAAGACATAAAAAAAAAAAAAATATATACCATCAAGATAGAAAACTATCTATGGGATTGTCTTTCTTTCTGTGAAAGAATCAGGAGACACCATTACCACTATTACATACATTCCATTCTTTTTTTTTTTTCTTTTCTAGAACCCTACGGATTCTAAAAATAAAGTAGGGATACGCCCAGTCCTTTGCCTCTACTTCTACTTTTGCTTCTGCGAAGCAAGAATTCCTTGAGTTAGATCAACAGAATAAGAAATCCCAATTTGTTGATCAGGCGACACCCAGATTTGAACTGGGGATAAAGGATTTGCAGTCCCCCGCCTTACCACTTGGCCATGCCGCCAAATCCGATCAAAAATATGCATAAAAATATTATCTATATCTATACTTTAATTACAATTACTAATTTTATTTTTTAATCTTGAATCCCATTGTACTTATCCCTTTCCAAAAACGAATCCCTATTTTTTATTGGATCCGGTTTCGATTATTCTCTTTGATTCATTGTATCTCAAAACATACATGGCTTAAAAACTTCCCTTCCCTTTTCTATTGAAATGAAAAAAAAAAAAAGATTTCCGGTCATAGATTTTAAAATTTAGAGTAGGAACCATTACCCATTTACTTTGAATAGGAACCATTACCTATTTACTTTGAATTAGTGAACGAACGGTTCTTAATTAAATTATTTTGTATCTCAAATTGTGTCTTTTCTTAATGGCATAATAAAAGCCAATTGATTTACGACTAATCAGTATCAATTATTTTAAAAAATCAACCCTTTTCCATTTAAATCTCAATTTTCAATTATAACACCATATATGTCTATAT